ATATACACTTTCTTTCAAATCACTCTCTTTTATCTCTAATTGATCATCTAAAGTAATTTCTTCCGTACTACTAGTATATAATGGCTTATAGAAACTAAATTTTAATTTATTCCCTTTCTCTCTTAGATCATCAAAAGGGATTTTAGTCATAGTCTCTCCTTGATCATATTGATCATAGAAATTATTGTGACTTATAGTCCATCCTTGATCATAGAAATTATTGTGACTTATAGTCCATCCTTGATCATCTAAGTCATTCTTATGAATACTCAGAATGTCTTCTGTATCATCTAAGTCATTCTTATGAATACTCAGAATGTCTTCTGTATCATCTAAGTCATTCTTATGAATACTCAGAATGTCTTCTGTATCATCTAAGTCATTCTTATGAATACTCAGAATGTCTTCTGTATCATCTAAGGGATTCTCATACATAGGGATGAGATTGCCTTCTCGATCATATACGGGAGTGTCTTCTGGATCATATAAGGGATTCTCATACATAGGGATGAGATTGCCTTCTCGATCATATACGGGAGTGTCTTCTGGATCATATAAGGGATTCTCATACATAGGGATGAGATTGCCTTGTCGATCATATACGGGAGTGTGATACGTGATAGTGCCTTCTCGATCATATACGGGAGTGTCTTCTGGATCATATAAGGGATTCTCATACATAGGGATGAGATTGCCTTGTCGATCATATACGGGAGTGTGATACGTGATAGTGCCTTCTCGATCATATACGGGAGTGTCTTCTGGATCATATAAGGGATTCTCATACATAGGGATGAGATTGCCTTGTCGATCATATACGGGAGTGTGATACGTGATAGTGCCTTCTCGATCATATACGGGAGTGTCTTCTGGATCATATAAGGGATTCTCATACATAGGGATGAGATTGCCTTGTCGATCATATACGGGAGTGTGATACGTGATAGTGCCTTCTCGATCATATACGGGAGTGTCTTCTGTATCATCTAAGGGATTCTCATACATAGGGATGAGATTGCCTTCTCGATCATATACGGGAGTGTCTTCTGGATCATATAAGGGATTCTCATACATAGGGATGAGATTGCCTTCTCGATCATATACGGGAATGTGATACGTGATAGTGCCTTTTTGATCAGATTGATCAGGTATTGTTTTTTCAGTGAAAGTAGGTCTTTGATCAGATTGATCAGTTGTTTTTTTTGTAGCCATATTGTGCGCTCCCTTGATCGTATTGATCAAATTAAAAATTATTGTTATGATATGAATAGTGATTTATTTATATTTACTTTATTTATATTTACTTTATTTATATTTACTTTATTTATATTTAGATTTAGTATATATTCTAAAATCTTTTTTTTATCCCTCCTCTTTACTATATATAATCTAATGGATCATCTAAAATGATAAATTTATACCCTAATGATAAATTTATACCCCATCTCTCATACCTTTCTTTCGATATAAAATTTAATGGGTTTTAAAATAATAAAAAGAAAATTAATTTTTCATATTGAACGCCAAGTGCCATGCTTTTTTTACTTAATATTGGCGTAGACATAGTTTTTTTTAATTAAGAAAGAATCATTGGCGCTAAGCGTGAGGGAATGCTAGACGTTTGGTAATTTCTCCTCCTAGCAAAACAAGAGATGCCATTGAAGCGGCTAATCCTACGGATACTGTCTGTACTTCTGCTTCTGCAAATTGCATACTATCAAAAATAGCCATTCCGGATATTAACTCTCCGCCCGGAGAATTTATAAACACATACAAATCTTTGGTCTTGTCCTCTAAACTGAGATATATAATTGAACCAACAAGTTGATTTGCTATTTCACTGTTGACCGCTTGACCTAAAAAAAGGAATCTTTCTAGAAAAATTCGATAGTATAAGTCAACCCAAGATGCCTCATCGTCTCCTGAAAATATAAAAGGTACTTTAGGAATACCGATGGGCATTAAATGTAAATACAAGGTTTTACCTTGCGGTTCTTTGTTATGAGAATGTAAATGCAAGATTTTACCTTGCGGTTCAAAATGTAATAAATAAAGGAAACTTTTGACGAATAGGTCGTTCTTGGATATGTCTGTATTTACTGATACGCATATCCAATACAAACACTCATATAAAAAAAAAAAAGTAATCCCCCACCACCATTGCGTATTGTTACTTATCGGATATAGAATAGATCTGCTTCTTTATTTTTCCTACGAATAGAATATTCCATTGTTACTAAAAAACTAGAACAAATATAAATTCTTTAATGCGAGATAATTTACTAAAAGGGGAAGGTCCATAGGATAGTTTTTTACAGTGCAATAAAGTTACATAGTGTCTATTTTTTGTTGATATAAGAGGTATTTTCATGGGTTTGCCTTGGTATCGTGTTCATACCGTTGTATTAAATGATCCCGGCCGTTTACTTTCTGTCCATATAATGCATACAGCTCTGGTTGCTGGTTGGGCCGGTTCGATGGCTCTATATGAATTAGCGGTTTTTGATCCCTCTGACCCTGTTCTTGACCCAATGTGGAGACAGGGTATGTTCGTTATACCCTTTATGACTCGTTTAGGAATAACCAATTCGTGGGGTGGTTGGAATATCACAGGAGGGACTATAACGAATCCGGGTTTTTGGAGTTACGAAGGTGTGGCCGGGGCACATATTGTGTTTTCGGGCTTGTGCTTTTTGGCGGCTATTTGGCATTGGGTCTATTGGGATCTCGAAATCTTTTGTGATGAACGTACTGGAAAACCTTCTTTGGATTTGCCAAAAATATTTGGAATTCATTTATTTCTTGCGGGGGTGGCGTGTTTTGGTTTTGGCGCATTTCATGTAACAGGATTATTTGGTCCTGGAATATGGGTATCCGATCCTTATGGACTAACCGGAAGGGTACAAGCCGTAAATCCAGCATGGGGTGTGGACGGTTTTGATCCTTTTGTTCCGGGGGGAATAGCCTCTCATCATATTGCAGCAGGAACATTGGGCATATTAGCGGGCCTTTTCCATCTTAGTGTGCGTCCACCTCAACGTTTATACAAAGGATTGCGTATGGGAAATATTGAAACCGTCCTTTCCAGTAGTATCGCTGCTGTATTTTTTGCAGCTTTTGTTGTTGCTGGAACTATGTGGTATGGTTCAGCAACGACTCCGATTGAATTATTTGGTCCTACTCGTTATCAATGGGATCAGGGATATTTCCAGCAAGAAATATACCGAAGAGTTGGTGCTGGGCTAGCCGAAAATCAAAATTTATCAGAAGCTTGGTCTAAAATTCCTGAAAAATTAGCTTTTTATGATTACATCGGGAATAATCCGGCAAAAGGGGGATTGTTTAGAGCGGGCTCAATGGACAATGGAGATGGAATAGCTGTTGGTTGGTTAGGGCATCCTATCTTTAGAGACAAAGAGGGGCGTGAACTTTTTGTACGTCGTATGCCTACTTTTTTTGAAACATTTCCGGTTGTTTTGGTAGACGGAGACGGAATTGTTAGAGCAGATGTTCCTTTTCGAAGGGCAGAATCGAAGTATAGTGTCGAACAAGTCGGTGTAACTGTTGAATTCTTTGGTGGCGAACTCAATGGAGTCAGTTATAGTGATCCTGCTACTGTAAAAAAATATGCTCGACGTGCTCAATTGGGTGAAATTTTTGAATTAGATCGTGCTACTTTAAAATCGGATGGTGTTTTTCGTAGTAGTCCAAGGGGTTGGTTTACTTTTGGACATGCTTCGTTTGCTCTGCTCTTCTTTTTCGGGCACATTTGGCATGGTGCTAGAACCTTGTTCAGAGATGTTTTTGCTGGTATTGATCCAGATTTGGATGCTCAAGTAGAATTTGGAGCATTCCAAAAACTTGGAGATCCAACTACAAAAAAACAGGCAGTCTAATAGAAATTGGTTTGTTCCTTTTCGATTCGACTTTTTTTTTTTGTTATTTGAATTTGATAAAGGGAACTATAGAAATCTCGATTTCAATCATTCCATTTTCTTTTACTCTTGTTCTTTCTTTTTTTTTATCCAGGAGATAATCCCCAAAAACAGGTATGAAAGCTATAATTGTAAACCACGATCAAATCTATGGAAGCATTGGTTTATACATTCCTCTTAGTCTCGACTTTAGGAATCATTTTTTTCGCTATCTTTTTTAGAGAACCCCCTATAGTTCCAACTAAAAAGACGAAGTGATTTTGAATTACCTCAATTGAAGTAATGAGCCTCCAATATTACGATATTGGGGGCTCATTACTTCAACTAGTCCCCATGTTCTTCGAATGGATCTCTTAGTTGTTCAGAGGGTTGCCCAAAAGCAGTATATAAGGCATACCCAGTAAAACTGACAATTAAACCAGATATAGAGATGGCAATTAGGGTTGCTGTTTCCATGATTATATAATATCAAGACTACAATGGATCTGGATCTATAGGGTAAGATCCTTTCTTTACAGCGGAATGGTATACAAAGTCAACAGATCTCAATGAAAAAAAAAATAGGATTTATGGCTACACAAACCGTTGAGGGTAGTTCTAGATCTGGTCCAAGACGAACTGTTGTAGGAGATTTATTGAAACCATTGAATTCAGAATATGGTAAAGTAGCTCCTGGGTGGGGAACTACCCCTTTGATGGGTATTGCAATGGCTCTATTTGCGGTATTTCTGTCTATTATTTTAGAGATTTATAATTCGTCCATTTTACTGGACCAAATTTCGAATTAGATTCACAAGAACCAACTAACTAGCTTTTGAATAGAAAGTAAAGTTTAGCATTTCGGTCGTTGATTTTTAGACCATTCGATTTTTATTTGGTAGTTCAACCGCGAAACTTCTTTGTTTCTGTATTTCCGGAATATGAGTGTGTGACTTGTTATAATTGATCCTATTGATAGTACAGAACATAAAAAGGATACGTCATCTTTCTTATCTTGATAGAGATGGCTTTACCCCGTCAGATATGTATTCTAGTATCTGGAGCACGGAATATAGAAAAGAAATA